CGTAGAGTGGACTAATGGTAAGTCACCAGACTCATCATCTGGAGATGCAGGTTCAATTCCTGCCTCTACAATTAATTAAGTTAAAAAAGGGACGAATGGCAAGCTAGGGTGCACTAATAAGACGGAAGGCCCGAAAATACGAGGGAGGAATTTTGAACTCGTATGTCTTCGCGGAAACGCAGGGGAATAAACTGGAAACTGAAACATCTAAGTACCAGGGCCAATTGGCACAAAGAAATCAAACGAGATTCCGTAAGTAGCGGCGAGCGAAAGCGGAGTAGTCCTCAATGAGTTAGTAGTGGAAGATAGGTGTCTACACATCTAAGACTAAATGTTAGTGCACACCGATAGAGAAAGTACTGTGAAGGAAAGCTGAAAGAGATTTGAAAAGACCTTAAAATAAGTCCCCTAAAGCAGTTGTAGTACAACGTACCTTTTGTATAATGGGTTCGCAAGGAAAAATTTAGCAAACTTAAGTCCAAAGACGAAGGTGTAGTGAAATCAAGAGAATATATCCTCTTTAAGTTAAATTACCCGAAACCAAGTGACCTAGCCTTGGGCAGTTTATAGGAACGAACCGTTGATTGTAGCAAAAATCTCGGATGACCTGCGGCTAGGGGTGAAAGACTAATCAAACTTGGAGATAGCTGGTTTTCTGCGAAAACTATTTAAGTAGTGCGTCCAAAAAACTTAATTTTACATGATAAAGTTCAATTGCTCGGAGAGGGATTAACTCTGAATGTAAAAAATTAAGGTGGACAGACAGACAGTGGGCGATAAGGCCAATTGTCAAAAGGGGAAAGCCCTAATCAGAAGTTAAAGCCACAAATCAAGGCCTATATTAAGTGTAAAAGGGATGTAGAATTTAGACAATGAGGAAGTAGGCTTGGAGCCAGCCATCTTTGAAAGATGACGTAAAAGTTCACTCAAGAAATTCTTCTATCTCTAAAATTATGGTGGCTAAAATTGAGCTGAAACTCTGAGGATGAAGAAAATTCTTCATTCGGTAGCAGAACGGACTGTAATATTGGTTCGGCGAAAGCCCAACTATCAGAAGTGATAATGCGAACATGAGTAAAAAATCATTGGATCACTCCCCCAAGGCTTCGATTATTAAATTGGGCCAGACAGCCCTTAAGATGGTAACCTTTTGGTTACGTCAATAGGTCTTATAAAAGTGCACGAAGTGCCAGGAAAAATTTATAAATTATTACTGTACTAGTCTAACGCAAGTGGGGTGAAGTGAGGAGAAAACTTCTCTTAAGGAACTCGGCAAAATTTGGGCCTCGACTGTTTACCAAAAACATAGCTCTCTGCCAAAGCTAAATGCTGAAGTATGGAGGGTGAAGCCATGCCCGATGGTTGTATCTGAAAAGGTTGGCTAACGTCAACTTCATAAGGGCAATTGAATGGCCGCGGTAACACTGACCGTGATAATGTAGCGTAATCAATAGCCAATTAATTGTTGGCCGGTATGAATGGCATCACGAAGGCCCCACTGTCTTAAGAGGACTCTCCATGAAATTGAAATCGTAGTGAAGATGCTACGTCCATATTGTAAGACGAAAAGACCCCATTGAGCTTTACTAAAGACTTGTATGGCTCGAAATAACTTAAATAAAAAGTTTAGATAATGTGGGATCCGTTTTGGTTAATGAAACACCACTCTTTTATTTTAAGAGAGCTAACCTTGTAGGGAGAATGCAAGTTGGATAGTTTGGTTGGGGCGACCACCTTTTAAAAGGTAACGAAGGTGAGCTTAAGGTCCGTAGTTAATAGCTAGTGGCCTGACTGCAAGGGGGACATCCCGAGCAGACACTGGTAATCTCTCAGTGGGTTATAGTGACCCGTCATCTTAGAGTGGAATAGTTGACGATCAACGAATAAAAGCTACCATGGGGATAACAGCGTTATATCGTTAGAGAGCTTTATCGACGACGATGTTTGCGACCTCGATGTTGAATTGCGGCACCCTGGGGTGCAGCCGCCCCCAAGGGTTGGTCTGTTCGTCCATTAAAGCCGTACATGATTTGAGTTAAAAACGTGGCAACACAGTTTGGTTTCTATCTACAATATGAAGAAACATCGATATAATTATCTTCTAGTACGAAAGGACCGAAGAATTAGCGATCCTCTTATTTTTACAAGTTACGATCGATTCATTAGTCTCCTAATTGGAGGTTTATAATTAATCACTGATTGCCTCTTAAGTGTGAAAATTATATCGAACTGTTTGATGTGAAAAAAAATTATGATTATGCAGGAGCCCCGTCAAAGGGGCCCCCTGGATAAGAATGTGAGAAATATAAAGTTAGTTAAAAAGTAAGTAAATGAAATCTACTGTTTATCATCCCTATCATTTAGTAGACCCCAGCCCTTGGCCCTACGTAGGAGCTTGCGGAGCTCTTTTTATAACTGTAGGAAGTGTCGTATATTTTCATTATAGTCAAACTTGAGTTTTATTGATGGGGGCTATTACCCTTAGTTTAACTATGATAGTTTGGTGGAGAGATGTAATAAGAGAAGCTACTTTCCAAGGTCTTCATACCATGGTTGTAAAACAAGGTTTAAAATATGGAATGCTCCTATTTATCCTTTCTGAAGTCTTGTTTTTCTTTTCTTTCTTCTGGGCTTTCTTTCATAGTAGTATTGCTCCAAATATAGAGTTAGGTGCCGTTTGGCCGCCTCAAGGGATTAATCCATTAAATCCTTTTTCTGTGCCTCTTTTAAACACAGCCGTCCTATTAAGTTCGGGGGCGACCGTTACTTGGGCACATCACGCCTTAATTAGCGGGAAAAAAACTGAGGCTATTAATGGTTTAACTATTACTGTTGTTTTAGGTCTTATATTTACAGGCTTACAAGCAATGGAGTATTATGAGGCCCCTTTTGCTATCTCAGACTCGGTTTACGGTTCTACTTTCTTCGTAGCCACTGGCTTTCATGGTATGCATGTCATTATAGGAACAACGTTCCTAGCGGTTTGTTTAGCCAGGTTAGTTTATCATCAGTTTACTCGTCACCACCATCTCGGTTTTGAAGCTGCTAGTTGGTATTGGCATTTTGTAGACGTGGTGTGGTTATTTTTATATATTTGCATCTATTGGTGGGGAAGTTAGAGAACCTCACTATAATTTTTAATAATTTATATTTTTTTTTCTATGGCCTTAACAGGTGCTAAAACCATATTTTTAATAAGGGGCTTTTCCCTCAAAATTAAATATTGGTATAAGCACTTGATTTATAGGCTTATCCTCAAAGGATGGATAATAAATTTTTAACTCGTTGAGTATTTTCTACTAATCATAAAGATATCGGAACATTATATCTAGTCTTTGGAATAGGATCTGGTATGATAGGCACAGCTTTAAGTATGTTAATAAGATTGGAATTATCTGCCCCTGGTACTATGTTAGGGGATGACCATCTTTATAATGTCATAGTAACAGCGCATGCTTTTATTATGATTTTCTTTTTAGTAATGCCCGTTATGATAGGAGGGTTTGGAAATTGGTTAGTACCTCTATATATTGGTGCTCCCGATATGGCTTTCCCTCGATTAAATAACATTAGTTTTTGGTTGCTTCCCCCTGCGCTTATATTATTATTAGGTTCTGCCTTTGTTGAGCAAGGAGTGGGAACAGGGTGGACAGTCTATCCTCCTCTATCCGCTATTCAAGCACACTCGGGAGGGGCGGTTGACATGGCCATTTTTAGTCTTCATCTAGCGGGTGCTTCTTCTATTTTAGGGGCAATGAATTTTATAACGACCATCTTTAATATGAGAGCTCCAGGAATGACAATGGACAGGCTTCCATTATTTGTGTGGTCTATTTTAATTACTGCCTTTTTATTATTGCTCTCCTTACCTGTTTTAGCAGGAGCTATTACTATGCTTTTAACAGATAGGAACTTTAATACAACTTTCTTTGATCCGGCCGGGGGTGGAGACCCTATTTTATTCCAACATTTATTTTGGTTTTTCGGGCATCCGGAAGTTTATATTTTAATTCTTCCAGGATTTGGTATGGTTTCTCAAATTATTCCAACTTTTTCTGCTAAAAATCAAATTTTTGGATACTTGGGTATGGTATACGCCATGTTATCTATTGGAATATTAGGCTTTATTGTGTGGGCACATCACATGTTTACGGTAGACTCCAGCCGTCGGAGACAGTAATGTCTTCGTTTATTATCTCGCTATATGCTGGAAAGACCCTTTTTAAAAATAAGTGCTCATCTAAAGTTAAGATAGCTAAAATCTTATTTTTACGAGGTTTCCCAGCCGGAAATTAAAACTGGAATTAAAATGTTTACTACAACTACTCAAGTTTTAAAATCCTCAGAGACTGCACGCGGGAAATCCTGACAATGGTTAATTGGGTTAGTTGAATCTCAAGGCTGCTTAAGCGTAGCTCGAAAATCTCATAATACAGAAGAGCTTTCTCTTTCTGTTTCTCGTCCCCTTAAAGACACTCAAGTTCTTTATTATATAAAAGGCTTATTCGGGTATGGTCATGTTAAACTTTTAACAACTGCAAAATATTATGTTGCAAACAAGAGACTTTTAATGAATGTTCTTCCACTTAAATGCTCGGGCGATGGGGCTCGACTTGCAGGGCTAGTGGATGGAGAAGGTGTATTCATTGTTTCTTTAAAACATAATCCTAATGGCCCTAAAAAAAAGAACGTGAGTTTTTCTTTAATCATATCACAAGTAGAAGGGGTTGTTTTGAAACCATTTCTTGAAAAATTAGGGGGAAGAATAAGAAAAAATGAAAAGGGAGGTACTTTTAAATGAGTAATACAAGAAAAAGGGGATTTAATTCGAATCGTGCGCCTTTTTAAAAAATATTCCTTACGAACTAAGAAAAGGGTTGATTTTTTGAAGTGGTGCAAAGTATTAGAGCTAACTAATTATAAATCAGGATTAAGGTACAGTCCGAACCATGGTGAAAGCTTTGGTCGGGAAACACTTTAATAGACAAAGTGTTTTCAAACATATTAGTGGAATGGATGTTGACACAAGAGCCTACTTCACTGCAGCTACTATGATTATCGCTGTTCCAACTGGAATTAAGGTGTTTAGTTGGTTGGCCACTATTTATGGTGGAGCCGTTAGACTAGATACACCTATGCTTTGGGCCATCGGGTTTGTATTCCTCTTTACAATAGGAGGTTTAACCGGGGTTATCTTAGCTAATAGTTCCTTAGATATTGTATTACATGACACTTATTATGTAGTAGCTCATTTCCATTATGTCCTATCAATGGGGGCTATTTTTGCCATCTTTGCTGGGTTCTATTTTTGGTTTGGAAAAATTACTGGCTATTGCTACAATGAGCTCTATGGTAAAATTCACTTTTGGATAATGTTTATTGGGGTTAATTTAACATTTTTCCCCCAACATTTCTTAGGTTTAGCTGGATTCCCAAGACGATACTCTGACTTTGTTGATGGTTTCGCCGGCTGGAATTTAGTTAGTTCTTTAGGATCAACAATATCAATTGTGGGTGTCATCTGGTTTGTTTTTATAGTATATGATGCCTATGTTCGAGAGATAAAATTTATTGGTTGGGTAGAGAACACTGGAGCTAGTTGGTCTTCCTTAGAGTGGGTCCAACCATCTCCTCCTATGTCTCACACCTATAATGAATTACCTTTCGTTTATGGTTCTTATTCTGCATTAAGGCCCAGAAACTCTTAATTTCCGTGGACCACCCCCAAGTGGGTGGCCCATTTATATATGTATTATAGATATATGATTGTAGCTATTTTATTGTTATTATTAGGAGTATTAGGTATTGTGCTGAATAGAGGGCATCTTATAATTATGTTAATGTCAATAGAATTAATTTTATTAGCTGCTTCTTTTTTGTTTTTAATAAATTCTATGATAACGGACACTTTAATCGAGCAAGTTTTTACAATTATGGTATTAACGGTAGCCGCGGCCGAATCTTCTATTGGATTGGCTATTATGGTGGCTTACTATCGAATAAAGGGGACAATCGCTATCAAATCTCTTAATTGACTTAGAGGTTAAGTTGCAAAAAGTTAAAGAATAATGATGCCTCAACTAGAAACTGCTACTTATTTAACTCAATACAGGTGGACTTTAATTGCTCTATTTTTATTATTTTCTTTTTTGGTCGTATCAGTCTTACCGGCTGTTAAAACTAATTTTTTAATCAGAAGATCTATCGGGGCAGGTTGGACTGGAGCCCCTAAAACATCTGATTTAAATAAAGGGCCCGCTTCGTTATGGAGCTGGGATAAAATCTAACGTTTTAGCCCCTTTGGGGCCACAACTAAGATGGGCGCGGCTTATTTTGATCAATTTAAAGTAGTGGACTTGATCGCCATCACTAATTCATCAATGATGATGATGTTAGCTGTGGCTGTAGCTCTAATATTGTTAAAGGGAAACCGATTAATTCCTAACCGATGGCAAGCAGTCATGGAATCGATTTATGACCACTTTCACGGGTTAGTAAAAGATAACTCGGGACCCCAATACTTTCCTTTTGTTTTCACTCTCTTTATTTTTATAGTATTTTTAAATATTTTAGGGTTATTCCCTTATGTTTTTACGGTAACAGTTCATATAGTTGTTACGTTAGGCTTATCATTTTCAATTGTGATTGGTGTAACTTTAGGTGGGCTTTGGAAGTTTAAATGGAACTTTTTAAGCATTCTAATGCCGGCTGGGGCTCCTTTAGCATTGGCCCCTCTTTTAGTATTAATTGAAACAGTTAGTTATATCTCTAGGGCTATCTCTTTAGGAGTCCGTCTCGCCGCAAATTTATCTGCTGGTCATTTATTATTTGCTATTTTAGCTGGGTTTGGCTTTAATATGTTAACCACGGCAGGCGTTTTTAATATCTTTCCTGTTTTGATTATGGTCTTTATAAGTTTACTAGAAGCCGCGGTAGCGGTTATTCAAGCCTACGTATTTTCTTTACTTACTACTATTTATTTAGCTGATACCATCGTTTTACACTAAGTTTCTCTCAGGAGCGGTCATGTATATCTTAGTTTTAACTGTCCCCCTCTTGGGGGCCTTAGTTTCAGGTTTGTTTGGTAGAAAAATAGGTGAAAAGGGTGCTGGAATTTTTACTTCAGGTTGTTTAATTATAAGTTTATCATGGTCCCTTTTAATTTTTTATGAAACTACATTAAATTTTTCAACAACATATATAAAGTTATGGCGATGGTTAGATTCAGACTTAGTTACTGCTTATTTTGGCTTGCAATTTGATTCTCTTACGGCCGTTATGTTAATTGTGGTTACTAGTATATCTACTCTCGTACATATTTTTTCTACAGCCTACATGGACGGAGATCCTCACGTACCTCGGTTTATGTCTTATTTATCATTATTTACTTTTTTTATGATTTTATTAGTAACTAGTGATAATTATCCACAACTTTTTATTGGCTGGGAGGGCGTTGGGTTATGCTCTTATTTGTTAATAAATTTTTGGTTGACTAGAATTGAGGCCAATAAGGCCGCAATAAAAGCCATGCTAGTAAATCGAGTGGGTGATATTGGGTTTGTCTTGGCTATGTTGGCAATTTGGGATCAATTTGGGTGCTTAGATTTTGCTTCTGTATTTAATATAGTGGCACTTGCCCCTTCTGATAATACTACTTTAATATGTTTATTTTTATTTATCGGGGCAGTCGGTAAGTCTGCACAATTAGGATTACACACTTGGTTGCCGGATGCAATGGAAGGTTGGCGTTGGGCCGTCTTGTCTAAGTAATTAGCCTTGATTATAAATACACTATATGCTGGAAAGACCTTGAGGGTTAATCAGCCGGTAACAAAGCTGGGAGTTAGAGACACCACTTAATAGATTGGTCTATAGGGTGGTTGGGTTTATACCCCTCTTCGCTGTTGGTACCTCAGAGACTTTATGTGAATCCACTTCGGATCTCATGAGAAAATTTGTTTTCTTGATGATCATTGAAACAATCCATATAATTTTAAAAATTTTAATAATAGTTATCCCGTTACTTGTAGCAGTGGCTTATTTAACTTTAGCTGAACGGAAGGTTTTAGGTTATATGCAAGCTAGGAAAGGGCCCAATGTAGTAGGTGTTTATGGGCTGTTACAACCTCTTGCTGATGGTATAAAACTATTTACTAAAGAGTTAGTGATTCCTCACTATGCTAATTTGTTTATTTATGTGGCGGCCCCCGTCCTTTCATTCACTTTAGCCTTAATTGCTTGGGGTGTTATTCCTTATGATAAAGGAGTTGTAATAAGTGATTTGAAAATAGGAATTTTGTTTACGTTGGCCGTGTCTTCCATTAGTGTTTATGCTATTTTGATGTCCGGTTGGGCGAGTCAGTCTAAGTATGCTTTCTTAGGGGCTATTAGAGCGGCGGCTCAGATGATTAGTTATGAAGTTTCGATTGGACTAATAATAATCACGGTCATCTTATGCGTGGGTTCTTTGAATATTACTGAAATAGTTTTAGCTCAAAGTAGTGGGATCTGGTTTTTTTTCCCCCTGTTTCCCGTGGCCATGATGTTTTTTGCTTCGGCGTTAGCTGAGACTAATCGAGCTCCTTTTGATTTAACAGAGGGTGAGTCTGAGTTAGTGTCAGGTTATAATGTAGAGTATGCTTCTATGTCTTTTGCTTTATTCTTTCTTGCGGAATATGCTCATATAATATTGATGAGTTGTTTAACTACAATTTTATTTTTGGGAGGATGGCTCTCTCCTATTGTATTTTTTAAAGGCGGGCCAGCTTGGTTTGGTTTAAAAACCTCTTTTATAATTTTACTTTTTATTTGAGTAAGAGCCTCTTTTCCTAGAATGCGGTACGATCAATTAATGGCCTTATTATGGAAATCTTACTTACCCTTAAGTTTGGCTTTTGTAGTTTTAGTGGCCAGCCTCTTATTTGGGTTAAATGGGCTACCCCCCAGCTAATTGTGGATGTATACTGAGTTTTATGGTATTTTGGTTTTATTAATTTTCAGCGTAGTTCTTTCCGCGATTATTTCTGGCGCTTCTTATATTTTAGGAGATAAACAGCCGGATCGAGAGAAAGTGTCAGCTTATGAGTGTGGGTTTGATCCTTTTGGAACCCCAGGGCGACCCTTTTCTATTCGGTTTTTCTTAATTGGTATCCTTTTTCTTATTTTTGATTTAGAAATTTCTTTTCTTTTTCCTTGGTGTGTCGTATGCAATCAAGTTTTTCCTTTTGGTTATTGGACCATGATCGTGTTTTTAGCCGTCCTAACTTTGGGTTTGGTCTATGAATGGTTAAAAGGTGGCTTAGAATGAGAATAGGCCCCTTCATTGGTCCCTTTGGGTGAGCAAGTTATAAAGTGGAAGAAAAAGTCCTATCCGCTATGAGAGTAGCGGCCCCACCATTAATGGTGGCGTAACAACTATTTAATACCAACTCCGGTATCTGCCTTGATTCATGCTGCAACTATGGTTACAGCAGGCGTTTTTTTACTAATTAGATCATCCCCCCTATTAGAACAAGCCCCTATGGCTTTAATGGTTGTAACCATTGTTGGATCTCTTACGGCATTTATGGCCGCTACAATTGGTCTAGTACAAAATGATTTAAAAAAAGTAATAGCTTATTCGACTTGTAGTCAATTGGGGTATATGGTGATGGCCTGCGGGCTTTCCCAATATTCTATAAGCCTATTCCATTTAATGAATCATGCTTTTTTTAAAGCTCTATTATTCTTAAGTGCTGGGTCTGTAATTCATGCCTTGGCTGATGAACAAGATATGAGGAAAATGGGAGGTCTAATAAGATCAATCCCCTTTACTTATACTATGATAGTTATTGGTTCTCTGTCTTTAATGGGCTTCCCTTATTTGACGGGGTTTTATTCTAAAGATTTAATTTTGGAATTAGCTTATGATCAATATTATTTAGCTTTTGCTCATTGGTTGGGGGTTTTTTCAGCCTTATTAACAGCCGCTTACTCCCTTCGATTAATATACCTTACTTTCATATCAAACACCAACGCCAAAAAAGAGGTTTTCTCACAGGCCCACGAGGGCTCTTGAAATTTAACCCTGCCTCTAATTTTATTGGCCTTGGGAAGTATTTTTGTAGGTTATCTAACCAAAGAGATTATTTGATCATTTCAAATTACTCTCTCTCCTATTATCCCCACTTCTATTAAGTTAATGCCTGTAATCTTTAGCCTTTTTGGGGCTGGGACGGCGGTAGTTCTTTATCATTATTCTTCACGAATCTTTAATGCACCAACTTCGCCAGTCGGCCTTGCTGGTTACACCTTTTTGTACTCCGCTTGGCAGTTTAATTATATTATTAATCATTTTTTGGTTCAGAATGTGTGAAGACTAGGTCATCTAATAACATTCCGAGTCCTGGATAAAGGAGTGTTGGAGCTAATAGGCCCCAAAGGAATTTCTCAATTCATGATCCGACTTACCCAAGAAATAAGTAACTTACAATCTGGTCTAGTTTATAACTATGCTTTGATGATCTTATAGCCATTTGTGCTCTTATGGTATTCCAATAAGATGAAATTATAAGATTTTACTGTCCCAGGCAATTCACCGAATAATCTCGTTTAATGGATAGGAGGTTAGGTTAAGGAAGACCGTTAGCCTTCAAAGCTAAAAGTGCGGGTTCAAGTCCCGCCCCTCCTGTTCCTTAAATAATAGAGATTTGATCGAATTTTAATTACTAAAATGAGGTTGTATGCCTTTAGGTCACACTAATGAAGGGGTGAGTAATCTTTAAGTTAAAGGTCGATGAATGAAGCTCTTTTTTTGAGTATAATTATTTTAATATTAATGATTTATAGCGTAAAGAATCCTACTTTAAAAATATCCCTCCTAGTATTGTTATTTATAAGTTGTTGAGCAAGTATCGACTTTTTTCTTCCTTGGCAAAATGGGTTTTTAACTATTAATAGTTGAGTTGTAACTACTAAAATGGTAGTTCTTGTAGGAAGCCTGGCTATTTTGCTGATGACCCCTCCTTCCACCGGGGGAGAAGCTACCCCAGTTCTAGTTTTAATGGTAGCCTTGGGGAGCATTCTTTTGGTTTCTGCAAGTAACTGGTTATCAGTTTATTTGGCTATTGAGTTACCAACTCTTTCCCTTTTTATATTAGTCGCTCAAAAGAGAGGGTCTGGGTTTAGTGCCGAAGCTGGGTTAAAATACTTTGTGTTAGGCGCGCTCGCTTCAGGTCTATTTTTATTTGGGTGCGCTCTCTTGTGCGGATTAACGGGAGGAACTAGTATTCCATGTATAGATCTTGTTCTTAACCAAGGGAGAGGGCCAGCTCTCGATCCCTCTGGCGTGATTACTCCTATAGGAAGCCTCTTAATCACAGGGGCGTTATTATTCAAGTTATCCGCGGCTCCCTTTCATATGTGGGCGCCAGATGTTTACGATGGGGCTCCTACAACAACCACTGCTTTATTGGCCACAGTTCCCAAGGTCGGGGTGTTTTCTATCTTAGTTTCAATTGGGCCGGTAGCCAATGTTCTATTGATTGCTACAATATTCTCAATGGTTGTGGGCGCGCTTGGTGCTTTAAATCAAACTAAAATAAAACGACTGTTAGCTTACAGTGGAATTGCACATATGGGTTTCGTTCTTTGGGGAATAGAGATTGGAACCTTTGAAAGTGTTCAGGCTAGTTTAATATATATGATTTTATATGTCATTATGTCTGTTTGTGCCTTTGCTATGGTATTAGCTTTAGGAGGCTTAAAAAATCTAATCGTGGAGTTCAGTGGGCTTTCAAGAAAAGAACCGGCTTTAGCCATCACATTGGCTTTAACTTTTCTTTCTATTGCCGGGGTTCCTCCTTTAATTGGATTTTTTAGTAAATGGTGAATTCTATTGTCTGGTATTACTTATCAGTATTACTTGGTTTCAATTTTAGCTGTGATTTGTTCTGTAGTGGCTGGAGTATATTATGTTAGAATAGTCAAAATTATCTATTTTCAAGCTGACTCTTTTTTCTTAGTAGGTTTAAAAACCCTTAGAGAGAAAAAAAGGATAAATTTTAGGAAATCTCTGTTGATTGGGGCTAGTTTTTACTTAATGGGATTTATGATAATTTCCCCCAATCTGTTATTGCAGTTGGCTCACTGGGCCACAGTGGGGTTATTCTAGAAAACGTAGTCTGAAATTGGCACTTAATATTAGAAAATAAGTAAAATGGGTCCTTTGATTTTGGGGAATGTAGAAGGCAAGTGGCCCTTTTAATACATGCTAGTATGTCTATCTGATGGTCAAAAGATCTAAGGATAGCTCGTGCAGACAGGTGAGTAAATCCGGAATCCAAAGTGCTGGGCCGGAGTCTTATTAGGTAGAAGGTGGTGTAAAAGACCACCTTGCTGAAGATGGGTAGCTTAGTTGGAGCCACACTTTCACTGAAACAAGGGGAAGGCTCACATAGAGGCAGCAGTAGAGAATCTTGTGCAATGCACGAAAGTATGACACAGAGAGGACACATTTAATTGAGCCCGTCAAATTAAGTGCCAGCCGACGCGGTTAGACTTAAGGGCTGGTCTTTATAAGTAAAAAGGCGTAAAGGATGTGTAGGCCAAGAAATTGTCCAAGAAGGTAAATGGAATTTTTCTGGAGCGGTAGAATGTGAGGATAGAAAATAGAACACCTAAGGTTAAAACTATTTACCACAAAATAGGCTGAAACATGAAAGTGTGGGGAGCAAACAGGATTAGAGACCCTGGTAGTCCACACTGTGAACTTTGAAGATGATGCTTAGCAGACCCGAAAGGTAAAATCTTCCGCCTGAGTAGTACGATCGCAAGATTAAAATTCAAAAACTTTGGCTGTTCACTATTTCGATTAGAGGAGCGTGTAGTTTAATTCGATGGTCCGCGTGTTACCTTACCCCAGCTTGAATCTATGACCGGTATTGCATGGCCGTCGTAAGTCCGTGTGTTAAGCTAGAAGGGACCCAATCCGGGCGTTTGCCCGAAGGAAGTCAGGTCTTATGATCCGAATGTTGGGGGATTTTATGCGCTACATTTTCTTATATAATGAGAGACTTGAAAGGTAAGCCTCTAAAGTAAGAGTTCGGAAGGTCGCTGTAAAACGACTGGAAGTTGGATTTAATAGTAATCGGAAAGTAGGGCGTTCCGGTGAATTGGTACAAGTGTTAGCACAAATTGCCCGTCACCTTTACCTAGGATGGTTATTCGGACGCCTTCGGTGGTTACGAATGCCTACGAGGTAAAGCAAGTCGTAACATGGTGAGGGAGGGGGAACCCTCCCTTGCCCGGCCTTCTTTATAAGGAGGGCTATAAAATTAATTCCCTCTATTCAGAGTGATGACAAACTTATTAAATAACTGACTAATTATTAACCAATTTGGTTATGATCTGCCGGAGCCGTGGCAATTAGGTTTACAAGATGCTGCCCACCCGGTGATGGAGGAGATAATTTTTTTTCATGATCAAGTAATGTTTATATTAATTATTATTATTACAACAGTATTATGGTTGATTGTAAAAGCCTTAAGTGGTAAGGCTTACCATAGATATCTAGTTGATGGTACTTTATTAGAAATAATTTGGACTATTGTTCCGGCTATAATTTTAATTCTTATTGCCTTTCCTTCCTTAAAATTATTGTACTTAATGGATGAAGTTATGGACCCTGCTTTAACTATTAAAGCTATCGGCCATCAATGGTATTGGTCCTACGAGTACTCAGATTACCAAACAGAAACTTTGGAATTTGACTCTTATATGGTGCCCACATCTGAATTAAATAAGGGTGACTTTAGATTATTAGAGGTGGACAATAGACTAGTTGTTCCTATTAACACACATGTCAGAGTCTTAGTGACTGGGGCCGATGTTTTACATTCCTTTGCAGTCCCGGCGCTAGCTGTTAAAATGGACGCGATTCCGGGTCGATTAAATCAAACTGGGTTTTTTATAAAAAGACCTGGTATTTTTTATGGCCAATGCTCTGAGATTTGTGGGGCTAATCACTCCTTTATGCCAATTGTAATTGAAGCGGTTTCTCTAGATAAATATATCAACTGGGTATTATCTGGGTCTGACGAATAAGAGTTATGATTTTTCACAAAAATTGATTGGGTTTAATTTTCCTTTTACTTTTTTTGGGAATAATTAACGTAATGAGAGTTCCGAGAGATAATAGTGTAAAATTAAAGAGAACCGCTCTAGAGTGGTCTTTAGCAACTTTGACTGCCACTTTAATTTTATGGGCGGCCTTTGATATGGAAGGCCAATTTCAAACCATAAATCAAACAGAGTGGATAGTCCCCCCGGCCTTAAATTTTAAATGGGGTCCCCTTTTTTTAGCTGTTGACGGAATTTCTTTATTTTTTTTAATTTTAACTGCGCTATTGACCCCCATATGCATTTTAATTAGTTGAAATTCAATAAAATTTTTATTAAAAGAATTTTTATTGTGCCTTTTATTTTTAGAGGTCTTACTAATGGGGGTTTTTTCAGCGTTGGACTTGTTATTGTTTTATATATTATTTGAAGGAATATTAATCCCCATGTTTCTTTTAATTGGGGTGTGGGGTTCGAGAGAAGAAAAAGTTCGAGCCTCTTATTATTTCTTTTTTTACACTTTTGTCGGGTCAGTGTTTATGCTTTTAGGGATTTTTCAACTATACAGTAGTGTAGGAACGACCGACTATCAGGCCCTGTTAAACATAGAATTACCTATCTCCACTCAAAAATGGATTTTTGCCGGGTTTTTTTTAAGTTTGGCAGTTAAAATCCCTCAGGTTCCATTTCATATTTGGCTACCTCAAGCCCACGTGGAGGCCCCAGTCTCAGGCTCGGTTATTCTAGCCGGGATCCTATTAAAGCTCGGGGGATACGGGTTTTTAAGATTTACTTGGCCAATTTTACCGGCGGCTACTGAATATTTTGCCCCCTTTGTTATCATGTTAAGTGTTATAGCAATAATTTATGGGAGCTTAACAACTTGCCGTCAAGTTGACTTAAAAAGACTTATTGCTTATTCTTCGGTGGCACACATGGGCCTTGTAACTTTAGGCTTATTTACTCATACAATTGAAGGGTTAGTGGCTGCTGTCTTTATGATGTTAGCGCATGGTCTTGTAAGTTCAGCTCTTTTCATTGCTGTCACTTATTTATATGAACGTCACCACACCCGTCTTATAAAGTACTACCGCGGAATAACTTTTTCCATGCCCATATTTGTTAGTGTATTTTTAGTATTAACATTAACTAACATGGCCATTCCGCTTAGTTGTAACTTTGTTGCAGAGTTTTTCTCATTGTTGGCTGCCTTTGAATATAATATAGTGATTGGTGTATTGGCTGCCACTGGAATGGTTTGGTCTGCTGCCTATTCTCTTTATTTGTACAATCGTGTTAGCTTTGGGGCTTCCTCAAACTATCTTCTTTTTACAAGAGATTTAAACAGGCGTGAGCTTATAGCCATATCTCCTTTGGTTATACTAATTTTCATCCTAGGGGTACTCCCCTCTCTAATTATTGACCCTGTAAAAAATGCTATAATGTTTAGCCCGGGGGGAGCTTAACCAAATGGTTACAATGTATTTTTTTACCTTATCATTTGGGACTGTTGCCTCTGGAATAATGGTAATATCTGCGCTTAATCCTGTTCATTCAGTCTTTTGGTTAGTAGTGGCCTTTATAAGTTCTGCGGCCCTCTTTATCTTATTGGGGGTAGATTTTATTGCTTTGATGTTTATAATAATATATGTGGGAGCAATAGCCATCTTATTTTTGTTTGTGATAATGATGTTAAATTTAACGGATTTTACTCCAGCCTTTCGACGGGGAGGAGAAGCAGACATGACAAATTATGTTCCAATAGGATTGGCCGTTGGTACCCTCTTTTTTGAGGCGATCGCTTCTAGTTGGCTTATTATGGGTGGCCCTTATGTTTATAGAGGTCTATTGGGCGCATGGGACCTAGCCAATCCTTGGTTTCTAAAAAAATATCATAATATTGAGGCAATTGGGCGAATATTGTACACCGATTGTTATTACCTCTTTATTTTAGTTAGTTTTATATTATTAGTGGCCATGCTTGGGGCAATAGTGCTTACCCAAGAGATCGGGACAGAAATCGGCCCCACAGCCAAGAAACAAGATATCTTTGTTCAAACTAGTCGTGCTCAAGTCTAACTTAGATTAAGAAAAATATTTCAGTTAATGGTGGGCTATGCCATGGGGCATAGCCGGCCCACGATGCAATTTAGAAAAGAAAACCCCGTTTTATCTATTGTAAATGGAATAATTATTGATTTACCGGCCCCCGCCAATCTTAGCTATATGTGGAACTTCGGTTCTTTATTGGGGGTGTGTTTAGTTGTACAAATGGCCACAGGAATATTTTTGGCCATGCATTATTGTTCGGATGTAAGTTTAGCCTTTGCCTCCGTAGACCATATTATGCGTGATGTTAATTATGGGTTTTTATTAAGGTATTTTCATGCCAATGGAGCCTCCATGTTTTTCCTATGTCTTTATTTTCATGTTGGTCGAGGAATATATTATGGAAGCTATACTAAAGTTGAAGTTTGGAATGTTGGTGTTGTATTATTTATATTGACAATGGCAACGGCTTTTCTTGGGTATGTTTTACCTTGGGGACAAATGTCCTTTTGGGGTGCTACAGTTATTACTAATTTATTATCTGCCATTCCTTATGTAGGAACAGATATTGTTCAATGGGTGTGGGGAGGATTTAGTGTATCTAATGCTACACTTAATCGTTTCTTTAGCCTTCATTACTTGTTACCTTTTGTTTTAGCAGCTTTGGGAGTTGTTCATTTGATTTGTTTACATGTTAGTGGCTCTAATAACCCTATCGGGGTAAGATCAGACTTGGATAAAGTGCCATTCCATACTTATTACACATCAAAGGATTGGTATGGTATAGTGGCGTTTGTGCTATTTTTTTGCTCCTTAGTCTACTTGGCCCCTAATTTATTAGGAGACCCTGAGAACTTTATTCAAGCTAACCCCTTAGTAACTCCAGTACACATTCAACCAGAATGGTACTTTTTATTTGCTTACGCTATTTTACGTTCTATCCCTAATAAATTGGGAGGGGTAGTGGCCATGTTCGCTAGCCTTCTTATATTATTTTTACTCCCTTGGGTTCACACCAGCCGACTTAGAGGATTAACTTTTCGGCCATTAGCTCGAGTTGCCTTTTGGTTTATGGTTACGGACTTTATGCTCCTTACTTGGATAGGGTGTCAGCCTGTTGAAGAGCCCTTTATTATAGTGGGACAATTAGCCTCTGTATTTTTTTTTGCTTACTTTTTAGTATTAAGCCCCCTATTGGGTTATCTTGAAAATCTTCTTCTATTTCCTAAAAAGGGGTAAAGTTTAATTAGTTAATTTTTTCAAAATTTTTTGCTTTTTAGTTAAAAGTGGCCCATCT